GATTTCGTTTTTTTTTTTTTTTTTTTTTTTTTGTGTTTTAAAAATTTATTTTTGGGGGGGTCAAATGTACCAAAATTTAATTATCAAACTGATTTCTCTGAGAAGCCCATTTTCACACCTAAAATTATTGGGATATTTTTTTTTATTAATAAAAATTTAATGAATTAAAACAAATAAATGTATATATATATATAAATAATTTATATATTAATATATAATTATATATATATAGAAAGTATATAAATATCTATGTATTCAATATAATTATATAAAGTATATTTTATGTTAACAAAAAGGGTTATTTATTAATTATGAATAACTTATTAATATAACATTCAATGATATGATGATTAAGGACATATCTTGAGAGAGAGAGAGAAATGGCTATATTAATTATAATTTAGAATTCTGATAGACCCTTATAGAATTTATTTAACTTTAAAGATAAATATATATATATATATCTATTATATTTAATAATAATTATTTAAATTTTGATATAGTATATATATATATATAATCATTACAGTATTATCCTAATATATAATGATTTAATATTTAATATATATAATTATACATTAATAGATAATATATTTATTTATATTAATACATTAAATATTTATAGAGTAAGCAAAATTAACGAAAAAAAAAAAAAACCTTCATAATTTATTAATTTATAAGCTATTAATAGTTAACAACTAGATATTTAATATTAGAAAATATGGTTATAATTGAGATTTATTAATATGTTTATATTTATTTTTATTAAACAAAAGTTTTTCTTTACTGATGAAGGGCGGGTTGTCAGTGGGAAAGGGAAATGGGCTCGGGGGGGTCAAAAAATTGCAGGGAGGGAAGAACTATATGTTTATATTTATTTTGTAGTCCGCAAAGTTTTATTTTTACTTATAAATTAAGTTTTACTTTGTTTTACATGTAAATTTTAGTGAGATTGGGTTTTAATTTTAATAATTAATATTTTGTTATATGTTCGCAGTGAAGAAATTTAAATATTAGTGTGAGCTAGATTTAGAAATTGTATTTAATATTGGCCAATTTTGTGCCAGCAGCCGCGGTTAAACAAATAATGTAATTTAATTTTTTTTGGAATCAGTAATTTTGGTTTATTTGATTAAGATTGGGATTTATTGGGTGAAATTTTAAATTTTTAAATTAATCTATTTTTGTTAATGATTCTGGGAAATTCTTTTTTTAAACTAGGATTAGATACCCTATTATTTAGAATGTAAATTTTGTTTCCAGATTAGTATTAGTTATGTTCTTGAAAATTAAAGATTTTGGCGGTATTTTATTCTAATCAGAGGAACCTGTCCTGTGATCGATAGTCCACGATAAATTCTACTTTTTCTTAGTTTATATATCGTCGTAGTTTGAATATTTTAAAAGAATATAAATGTTCATGATTTTAATTAAAAAGGAAATCAGATCAAGGTGTAGCTTATGAAAAAGTTTGTGATGGGTTACATTATCTATATTTATGGGAATAATTTTTGAAATGAAATTATGAATAAGGATTTGATTGTAATTTTAATTATTTATTATGATGAAATTAGCTCTAAAATATGCACATATCGCCCGTCGCTTTCACTCTAAAGTGAAATAAGTCGTAACAGAGTAGGCTTACTGGAAAGTGAGCCTAGAAAGACAGGTTAGAGCTTGATATAAAGCATTTTATTTACATTAAAAAGTTAGTTGTGAGATTCAATTTGACTTGAATAATGTTTATTAATTTTTGTTATGTTTGGATTTTTTTAGAATTAGAATTTTATTTTTTATTATTTAGAAAAAATTGTTTTTATTTATAGTTAATTTGTACTGTGAAGGATTTAATTTTAATATTTAAAAGAAGAATTTATTTTTTGTACCTTGTGTATCAGGGTAAATTTATTTATTTATAAAAATTTATTTTTCCCGAATTTAAAAGAGCTATTTTTATATTATTTTATTGTAAAATAAATATTTTTAATATAAAAATTGTAATGAAATGTTATTCGTTTTTAAATATATCTGGTTTTTTAGGAAAAAGGTTTAATTTTTTTTTTAATTTAAAATTTTATTTATTTTTATTGTTTTTAATTAAGAAGTTATTTCTTTGGGGATTAGCTCGGGGAAAGAATATTAAAATTTTTGTATAAATTTGTTTAATTAGGATTAGAAGTTTCCATATTTAGAATAATATTATATTTAAATCAGATTTTTTTTAATTTATATTTTATTTAATTTTTTTACTAAAATTAATAAATTAATATTGTATTTTTTGTAATAATGATTTAATTAGTATATATTATTGTCTTTATAATTTAATTTGTTAGGTTAGTAAAAGGAATTCGGCAAGGAGATTTTTCACCTGTTTAATAAAAACATGGCCTTTTGATAATGATTTAAGGTCTAACCTGCCCTATGATGATTTAAATGGCCGCGGTATTTTGACCGTGCAAAGGTAGCATAATAATTAGTTTTTTAATTGAAAGCTGGTATGAATGGTTGAATGAGAGAATAACTGTCTCTTTCTAATTTTTTAGAATTTTATTTTTAAGTAAGAAAGCTTAAATTTTATTAAAAGACGAGAAGACCCTATAGAGTTTTATATAATTAAGTTTTTTCTTTTTTCATAGTATTTAAAAAATGAAAATTTAATTGTATTTGGTTGGGGTGACTGAAAAATTTATAAAACTTTTTTTTATAAAAACACTGATTTGTGATTTTTTGATCCATTGTTTATGATTAAAAGAAAAAATTACCTTAGGGATAACAGCGTAATCTTTTTTGAGAGTTCTAATCGAAAAAAGGGTTTGCGACCTCGATGTTGGATTAAAATTAAGTTCTGGTGCAGAAGCTAGAAATTTAGGTCTGTTCGACCTTTAAAATTTTACATGATCTGAGTTTAAACCGGCGTGAGCCAGGTTGGTTTCTATCTTTATTTAAATATAATATTTTAGTACGAAAGGATTAAATATTAAATAATTTATTTTAATTTTGAATATTAATGCTATTTTGGCAGATTAGTGCAATTGATTTAGAATCTTTTTATGTATATTTTATACAGATAGTACTTGTTTTTTAAAGATTTTTTTATAGTTATTTTGTCTATATTTATTTTAGTTTTGTGTGTTCTAGTAGGTGTTGCTTTTTTAACTTTACTTGAACGTAAAGTTTTGGGGTATATTCAAATTCGTAAAGGTCCCAATAAAGTTGGTTTTATTGGTTTATTACAACCTTTTAGTGATGCAATTAAATTATTTACTAAAGAACAAACTTCTCCTTTTATGTCTAATTTTAATTTATATTATTTTTCTCCTGTTTTGAATTTATTTCTTTCTTTATTTTTGTGAATATGCATACCTTTTGTTACTGTAGGTTTAAGATTTGAGCTTTCAGTCTTATATTTTTTGTGTGTTTCTAGTTTAAGGGTTTATACTGTAATATTGGCAGGTTGGTCTTCTAATTCTTCTTATTCTTTATTAGGTTCTCTTCGTTCAGTTGCTCAAACAATTTCTTATGAAGTAAGATTGGCTTTGATTTTGTTATCCTTTTTATTTTTGATTTTAAGGGTTAACTTACTTAGTTTATCTAAATATCAGGAGTTTATTTGGTTTATTTTTTTTCTTTTTCCTTTATGTTTGATGTGATTGGTATCAAGTTTAGCTGAAACTAATCGTACTCCATTTGATTTTGCAGAGGGTGAATCTGAATTAGTATCAGGTTTTAATGTTGAATACAGAAGAGGTGGTTTTGCAATAATTTTTCTGGCTGAGTACTCAAGAATTTTGTTTATAAGAATAATTTGTTGTTTGTTATTTTTGGGGGGGGATTTAATTTCTTTATTTTTTTTCTGTAAGCTGTCTTTAGTTTCGTTTTTTTGGATTTGGGCTCGGGGGACTTTACCTCGATTTCGTTATGATAAATTAATGTATTTAGCTTGGAAGAGTTATTTACCTGTTTCTTTAAATTTTCTATTATTTTTTTTTGGTTTAAAATTTTTATTTTTTACCTATTTTATATAGTTAATAAAATTTAGTACTAAGTTAATAGAAAATTTAAATTTCTTTTTTATATTTTCAAAATATATACTTGTACAAGTTCATTAACTATTTGAATAAAATATTATCTCATAATTTTGCTGTAAATGGGGAAATTAGATAATATAGGAAATAGACAATAGTAAGGATTTGTCCTGTAATAATATAAGGGTCTTCTACTGGCCGGGCCCCAATTCATGTAAGTAAAATAATAATTGTTACAAGAATTCAAAATAGCAATTTGTTAATAGGATAAAATTGGTTTCTTTGGAATTTTTTGTTGTTAGAAAATGGAAGTACATATAAAATAGCAATTGAGGATACTAATGCAATTACCCCCCCGAGCTTATTTGGAATAGATCGGAGAATAGCATATGCAAATAGAAAGTATCATTCTGGTTGAATGTGAACAGGTGTAACTAGGGGGTTTGCTGGAGTAAAATTATCTGGATCTCCAAGTAAGTAGGGTTGTGAAAGGGTTAAGTATACAAGTATAAAAGTCATGACAATAAATCCTACAATATCTTTGTAAGAAAAAAATGGGTGAAATGGAATTTTGTCAATATTACTTTTTGTTCCGAGCGGATTTCTTGATCCTGTTTGGTGTAAGAATAAAAGGTGGATAATTACTATTGCTGTTACAATAAAGGGTAAAATGAAATGAAAGGCAAAGAATCGGGTCAAAGTTGCATTGTCAACTGCGAAACCTCCCCATACTCATTGAACAATTGATGTTCCTAGATAGGGGATGGCTGATAAAAGATTAGTAATTACGGTTGCACCTCAAAAGGATATTTGGCCTCAAGGTAAAACATATCCTAAAAATGCAGTTGCTATTACTAGGAAGAAGATTGTAACTCCAATTAATCATGTTTCTTTTAGATAATATGATCTGTAATATATTCCCCGCCCAATGTGAATGTACAGGCAAATAAAAAAGAATGATGCTCCGTTAGCATGAAGAGTTCGGATTAATCATCCATTGTTAATATTTCGACAAATGTGGGCTACTCTATTAAATGCTATTTCTACATTAGGGCAGTAGTGTATAGCTAGAAAAATTCCTGTGATGATTTGGATTCCTAAACAAATTCCTAGTAAGGATCCGAAGTTTCATATTGAACTAATATTAGAGGGAGTAGGTAGATCAACTAGGGAATTGTTTATAATTTTTAAAAGGGGGGAGGTTTTCCGAATTGGTGCTTTCATTAAAACTTTTGTCGAAGGGGTCCATATTGAATTTTAGTAATTTTTACTACTATAATTAGTGACAGAAGTAGATATGAAATAATTAAAATTATTAGAAGTCTATTTGGGAAATTTATATATTTTCTTAATGATATTGAGTTTTTAAATGAATTTAGTGTGATTTCATAATTTAAGTTCTTCATTTTGATAATTATTGGGTCTATAAATAATGCTGTTATTATTATAGGAAAAAAAAATATATAAGGAAAAATTATTTTAAATGAAAATTTAAATTTTTCATTTGATGCTACTCTTGTTATATATATGAATAGAATTAATATTCCTCCTACTATAACTAGGAATAAAATATATGAATATCAAAAATTCAAGTTTATTATTCCTGAAAGAATTGCTACTAAAGTTGTTTGGATTAATAAAATTAATCCAAAGGTTAGTGGGTGGTTAAGAAAGATGAATATTCCTGAAAGAATTGCTGAAACAATAATTATTAATATGATACAAGGAATAGTTTATAGAAAATTTTAATTTTGGAGATTAAAGAAGAGATTTATTTTTCTTCCTTGATGTTTTAAAAGATAAATCTTATTGTTGGTTTACAAGACCAATATTTTATATTAAATTATTAAAACAATGATAATTTATATTACTTGCTTGATTTTTTTTTCTGGCCTTTTTGTATTTTCTTCTAAACGAAAACATTTATTATTAATACTTCTTAGTTTAGAATTTATTGTTTTATCCCTTTATTTAAATTTAATTATTTTTTTAAATAATATGGATTTTGAGTTTTTTTTTAGTATAATTTTTTTGACAATGAGGGTTTGTGAAGGGGCATTAGGACTATCTTTGTTAGTATGTATAATTCGAGTTTGTGGTAATGATTACATTTTATCTTTTTCTTCTTTATGATAAAATTTGTTTTTTCATTATTATTTTTAATTCCTTTATGTTTTTCTAATCTTTTTTGATTAACTCAATTTTGTTTTTTTATTCTTTCTTTTTTATTTTTTTATAATTTTAGTTATAGTTTTTTAGTATGTAATATTTCTAATTATTTAGGAAGTGATTTGTTGTCTTTTACTTTAATTTTATTAAGATTTTGGATTTGTTCTTTAATAATTTTGGCTAGAGAAAAAATTTTTAAGTTGGACAATTATAGGGGATTTTTCCTTTTTACTATAGTTTTTATGATGATTAGTCTTTATTTAACGTTTTCTTCTTTAAATTTGTTTATTTTTTATTTATTTTTTGAGATAAGATTAATTCCTACATTAATTTTAATTTTAGGTTGAGGCTATCAACCTGAACGTATTGAGGCTGGTGTATATTTATTATTTTATACGTTATTAGTTTCTTTACCTATAATGATTTCTATTTTTTTTTATTCTGATGTTTTCAATTCTTTAGATTTTTTTTTATTTAATTTAAATTTTAATAATTTATATATATATTTATGTATGATTCTAGTTTTTTTAGTTAAGATGCCAATATATTTTATTCATCTGTGACTTCCTAAGGCTCATGTAGAGGCCCCCGTTTCAGGGTCGATGATTTTGGCAGGGATTATATTAAAGCTGGGGGGGTTTGGTCTTCTCCGAGTTTTAAAATTATTTACGGAAATCGGGTTAAATTTTAGTTTTGTTTTTATTTCAGTAAGATTAGTTGGTGGATTTTTTGTTTCTTTAATTTGTATTCGGCAAAGGGATTTAAAGTCTCTAATTGCTTATTCTTCGGTAGCTCATATGGGGCTAGCTTTAGGTGGAATTATAACTTTTAGGATTTGAGGTTTTTGGGGGGCTTTAGTTATAATATTAGCTCATGGACTTTGTTCATCTGGTTTGTTTTGTTTAGCTAATATTGTTTATGAGCGTTTAGGAAGTCGAAGATTATACTTAAATAAGGGATTGTTAAATATTATTCCAAGACTTTCTCTTTGATGATTTCTTTTATGTTCTTCAAACATAGCTGCTCCTCCTTCTTTAAATTTATTAGGTGAGATTATATTAATCAATAGATTAGTAGCTTATAGTAGTTGAAGGATAATTTTTCTTTCTTTAATATCTTTTTTTAGTGCAGTATATTCGTTATTTTTATATTCTTATACTCAGCACGGTCTTTTTCATTCTGGAACTTTTTCTTTATATTTTGGACTTTTTCGGGAATATCTTCTTCTTTTTCTTCATTGAGTACCTCTTAATATATTAATTTTGTCTTCAGAATATTTTTCGTTGTGAATTTAATTCAAATAGTTTAAATAAAATTCTAATTTGTGGCATTAGGGATGTAGAAGTACTTTGGATAATTTTATCAATTTGTAAGATTTATTTTGGACTTTTTTTGTTTTTTTCTTTATTTATATTTTCTTTTAGAATTTATTTTTTAGTATTGGATCTAAGAATTATTTTGGAAATTAATATTTTATCTCTTAATTCTTTATCTTTGGTTATGGCAATTTTATTAGATTGAATGTCTCTAATATTTATAAGATTTGTTTTTTTTATTTCTTCTATAGTTATTTTTTATAGGGAAGAGTATATGCATGGGGATTTAAATTTAAATCGTTTTATTTTTCTAGTTGTTATGTTTGTATTTTCAATAATACTTTTGATTATTTCTCCTAATCTAATTTCTATTCTTTTAGGTTGAGACGGTTTGGGATTAGTTTCTTATTGTTTAGTAATTTATTATCAAAATGTAAAATCTTATAATGCTGGGATAATCACTGCTCTTTCTAATCGGATTGGGGATGTTGCTTTGCTAATATCAATTGCTTGAATATTAAATTATGGGAGCTGGAATTATGTATATTATCTTGATTTTATAAAGTCTGATTTTGAAATAGGGGTTATTTCTTGATTAGTAGTTTTGGCAGCTATAACTAAAAGTGCACAGATTCCCTTTTCTTCATGGTTACCTGCAGCTATAGCTGCTCCAACTCCTGTTTCTTCCTTGGTCCATTCTTCTACTTTAGTTACTGCTGGTGTTTATTTACTTATTCGTTTTAATTTTTCATTTTCTAGTGAATTAATATATTTATTATTATTTATTTCTGGAATAACTATATTTATATCAGGTTTGGGAGCTAATTTTGAATTTGATTTAAAAAAAATTATTGCTTTATCTACATTAAGGCAATTGGGATTAATAATAGGAATTTTGGCCTTAGGAAGATATGAGTTGTCTTTTTTTCATCTTCTAACACATGCATTATTTAAAGCTTTGCTTTTTATATGTGCAGGTAATATCATTCATAATATGGGTAATTGTCAAGATATTCGTTATATGGGGTCATTAATTAATTATATACCTATTACTTGTGCTTTGTTTAATATTTGTAATTTTTCTCTTTGCGGTCTTCCATTTTTGTCGGGGTTTTATTCAAAGGATTTAGTTGTTGAAGTTATATCAATAGGGTACCTAAGAATTTATGTTTATTTAGTTTTTTATGTTTCTGTGGGTTTGACTGTTTGTTACAGTTTTCGGTTAGTTTATTATTCATTATCTGGGGATTTAAACTATTTCAGTTTTAATTCTTTATCTGAACATTTAGGAATAATAATTAAGGGGAAGTTAGGTTTAATTTTTTTAGTAGTTATTATGGGTAGAGTTTTATCTTGAATGATTTTTCCTACTCCTTATTTTATTTGTCTTCCATTTGTTTTAAAAATTATAGCTCTTATTATGATTTTTGTAGGTATAATGATTGGGTATGAACTTGCTAAACTTAGGGTTAGCCATGGTCTTCTTTCTTTAAAATATTTATTTATTACAAGATTTTTAGGTATAATATGAAATATACCAATTGTGTCTACCTTAGGGATTAATTATTATTTTATTAGACTGGGAAGTCTTTATACAAAAATTTTTGATCAGGGTTGATATGAATATTATGGGGGACATAATATTAAATCTAAGGTGGGTTTATTGTCTAGGTTTTTTCAATTTTTATCTTCTAATCATTTAAAGGTTTATTTTATAATAATTTTAGTTTGAATTTTATTTTTATTATTTAATTTGTTTTACTTATATAGCTTAAAATAGAGCATAATATTGAAGATATTAGGGTAGTAGAATTACTTTTAAGTATTTATAGGAAATTTTCCGACTTTACAATGAAAATGTAGTGTTTTAATTAAACTATATAAATAGAAATATAAACGAAGTCTCATCGCTTAAGAATTAAGTTAGAAGCTTATTCCTGAATCTCATATTTCCTTAATTGGAGAATAAACTCAGTTTTATCATTAACAGTGATATACCTCTATTTGGTTTCAATTAATAAATAGGGATGAAATCATCAAACTTTTAGGTCGAAACTAACTGCAATTTTTGCTTCCTACTTGAGATAAATTGATGATTCAATACTTTTTAAATGCAAGTTAAATGTTATAATTAACTATAATCCCAGTAGGCTCAATTTAGGGCTCCTTGATTTCATTCGTGGAATAATCCCAGGATTAGAATAATAATGAAAAATAAAACAATGGAAATATAGTTTATTAAATTAGAATTTACTATTGTTATAATTATTGGTAATAATAGGGTGATTTCTACATCAAAAATTAAAAAAATCACAGCAATTAAAAAAAACTGTAAAGAGAATGGAAGTCGGGCGGATCTTTTAGGATCAAAACCGCATTCAAAGGGGCTTCTTTTTTCTCGGTCTGAAAAAGTTTTTTTTGAGATCAAGTTTACTAAGATAACTAGAATCATGGTGATAAAAAAAATAATAAAAGCTAAGTTTAATAATATTATAATTATTTATACTAGATTTCTAGATTTTTTGATTGGAAGTCAAATATAATTTTTATATTACATAAATATCTACCTCATCAGTAAATAGAAACATATAAGAAAAGTCATACTACATCTACAAAATGTCAGTATCAAGCTGCTGCTTCAAATCCGAAGTGATGAATAGGAGAAAAATGATTAAAAAAATGTCGAATTAGGCAAACTAGAAGGAAAGTTGTTCCAATAATAACGTGGATTCCGTGAAATCCAGTTGCTATAAAAAATGATGATCCGTATACTGCGTCAGCAATTGTAAAAGGTGCTTCAATATATTCATAAGCTTGTAGAATTGTGAAGTAAATTCCTAGAATAACTGTTAAAATTAATCCTTGAAGAGCTTGGTTGTAATTGTTTTCTATTAATCTGTGATGTGCCCAAGTTACGGTAAGTCCAGATGTTAATAGGATTAAAGTATTAAGAAGGGGAATTTCAATAGGATTAAAAGTTTGAATTCCTTGAGGAGGTCAAATTATTCCTAATTCAATTCTTGGTGCTAATGAATTATGAAAAAATCCTCAGAAAAAAGAAATAAAAAAAAATACTTCTGAAGTAATAAAGAGAATTATTCCTCATCGAAGACCAATTGTTACTTTAAAAGTATGCAATCCTTGAAATGTTGCTTCTCGAACAATATCCCGTCATCATTGATATATAACTAATAGTATAATGGTGGATCCGAGAAGAAAAAGATTTCTATTATAAAGGTGGAATCATTTAATTAATCCTATTATAGATGTTATTGCTCCAAAAGCTCCTAGGATAGGTCATGGCCTAATGTCTACAAGGTGAAATGGATGATTTTTGTGTGCTCTCATTAGTTTACTTCTCTGGAATATAGGGTTCTTAAAACTGCAAATACATATGATTGAATAATTGAAACTGCAGATTCAAGAACAAGGAGTAGAATTTGTGTAATAATCAGGAAATTAATTAGGATTAGTGATAATGATGGTCCTGTATTTCCTAAGAGTGTTATTAGAAGGTGGCCTGCAATTATATTAGCTGATAATCGAACTGCTAATGTTCCTGGTCGAATAATGTTTCTAATTGTTTCAATACATACTATAAATGGTATAAGAACAGGGGGAGTTCCCTGGGGAACTAAATGAGCTAATATATGAATTGTGTTATTAATTCATCCATAAATTATAAATCTTAATCATAAAGGTAAAGCTAAAGTTAGTGTTAGAGTTATGTGTCTGGTTCTAGTAAAAATGTAGGGAAATAATCCTAAAAAATTATTAAATAAAATAAATGAAAATAACGAAATGAAAATTAGAGTTCTTCCCCTAGAATTTTTACCTAAGAGAATTTTAAATTCTTTGTGTAAACTATTAATAATGATATTTCACAATATTCCGAATCGTGAGGGAATTAATCAGAATATAGGTGGAATTAAAATTAACCCAATTAGTGATCTTGTTCAGTTTAAGGATAAGCTAAAGTTAGTTGAGGGGTCAAAAGATGAAAAAAGATTTGCTATCATTTTCAATTAAATTGTATTGTTTTTTTTATTCTTTTTTTTTTCTTAGGCAAGTAAAGGAAAGAATAAAAATTTATAACATTAAAAATTAAGAATAGGGCAGTAAAAAATAGGAATAGAATTAATCAGTTTAAGGGTGCTATTTGAGGAATTAAAAATTATTAATTATTAATAATTTTAGCTTGACAAGCTAATGTTATTTTTTAACTAAATTTTTCATTAAAAGTAGTTGTTAATCTACTATAGAATGGTTTAAAATTCCATTGCTTACTTTCAGCCATTTAATGAAGTTTTAGACATTTCGGAAATTCATTTAATAAAATATTTAGTTGAAATTCTTTCTACTACAATTGGTATAAAACTATGATTTGCCCCACAAATTTCTGAACATTGTCCATAAAACAAACCTGGGCGCCTAGATATTAATCTAACTTGGTTTAAACGTCCAGGAGTAGCGTCAATTTTTACTCCTATAGACGGAATAGTTCATGAGTGGATTACATCTGAAGATGTAACAATTACTCGAATAGGAGACTCAAATGGAATTACTATTCGATTATCAACATCTAGAAGTCGAAAATTAAAGTGTTTTAGATCATTAGTGGGAATTATGTAAGAGTCAAATTCAATTTGCCTAAAGTCTGAGTATTCATATGACCAATATCATTGATGTCCAATAATTTTGACTGTGAGAACAGGATTTCTTACTTCATCTAGAATATAAATTAGTCGAAGAGATGGGAGGGCGATAAAAATTAAAGTTACTGCAGGTAAAATTGTCCAAATAATTTCAATTATTTGACCTTCCAGGAGGAAGCGGTGAGTTAATTTATTAAAAAAAAGAGTTAATATAAGTTGTCCAACTAAGACTGTAATAATAACTAAAATTATTAATGCATGATCGTGAAAAAAGGAAAGCTGTTCTATTAAGGGGGATGCACTATCTTGAAGAAGAAGAGTTTTTCATGTTATGATTTCTAAAAAAAGTTTAATCTTTATATTTGGGGTTTAAGTCCAGTGCACTAATCTGCCATATTAGAATTTAGCTGTTAATATTGGAATTTCTGAATATCTATGTTCTGCTGGCGGAAAGTGCTGAAGTCATTCAATTGATGATGCTAAGTTTAATCTTGATAGAGCTTTTCGTTTTGATGAAAAAGCTTCTCATAGGATAAAAATTAAAAAAATTACTGCTGCTAGAGAAATTAATGATCCAATTGATGAAACGATATTTCATTGAGTAAATGCATCAGGGTAATCAGAGTATCGTCGGGGTATTCCCCTCAGTCCTAAAAAATGTTGCGGAAAAAATGTCAAATTTACCCCGATAAATATTACTAGAAACTGGGTTTTTAAATGTTTTCTGTTTAAGGTTAATCCTGTGAATAGTGGAAATCATTGGATAATTCCTGCTATAATTGCAAATACAGCTCCTATAGAAAGTACATAGTGAAAATGGGCTACAACATAATAAGTGTCATGGAGAACAATATCAATTGATGAATTTGCTAAAACTACTCCTGTTAATCCCCCAACAGTAAATAAAAATACAAATCCTAGAGCTCACAGTGTAACAGGGGAATCTTTAATTTTAGTTCCATGGAATGTTGCTAATCATCTAAATACTTTAATACCGGTTGGTACAGCAATAATTATTGTAGCTGAAGTAAAGTATGCTCGAGTATCGACGTCTATCCCTACTGTAAATATATGGTGTGCTCAAACTACAAATCCTAGTAATCCAATTGCTATTATTGCGTAAATTATTCCCAATGTTCCAAAGGCTTCTTTTTTCCCTCTCTCCTGTCTGATAATGTGGGAGATTATTCCAAATCCGGGAAGAATTAAAATGTAAACTTCTGGGTGTCCAAAAAATCAAAATAAGTGTTGATAAAGAATTGGATCTCCCCCTCCTGCTGGGTCAAAGAATGATGTATTAATATTTCGGTCTGTTAGTAGTATAGTAATTGCTCCTGCTAAAACAGGTAAACTAAGAAGAAGAAGGAGGGCGGTAATTGCTACTGCTCATACAAATAGGGGTATTTGTTCAGGATTCATTTTTGTAGGTCGTATATTAATCACTGTAGAAATGAAGTTTACAGCACCTAAAATGGAAGATACACCAGCTAGATGTAATCTGAAAATTGCCAAATCTACAGAAGATCCTCTGTGAGCTAAATTAGCTGATAAGGGTGGATAGACAGTTCATCCTGTTCCGGCTCCTCTTTCTACAATTCTTCTTATAATTAGAAGTGTTAAAGATGGGGGTAATAACCAAAATCTTATATTGTTTATTCGAGGAAATGCTATGTCGGGAGCTCCTAGTATTAAGGGTACAAGTCAATTTCCGAATCCCCCAATTATAATTGGTATAACCATAAAGAAAATTATAATGAATGCATGGGCTGTTACAATAACATTATAAATTTGGTCGTCTCCAATTAGAGATCCGGGGTTTCCTAATTCTGATCGAATTAAAACCCTTAAAGATGTTCCTACTATTCCTGCTCATGCTCCGAAAATAAAGTACAAAGTTCCAATGTCTTTATGATTTGTAGAAAACAACCATTTGTTCGGTGAAGTGGCTGAGGATAGGCAGTAAACTGTAAATTTACGGACGAAATAATTTTCCTTCACCATGGTTTAATAGTCAAATAATGATTTTAAATTGCAAATTTAAAGGTAAAGTTTCTTTTTAAGCCTATAAGGCTTAGGGAACTTTCCTATTTTCAGCTTTGAAGGCTAATAGTTTGCTTTAACTTAAATCCTTAAAAATAATTAAAGATTAAAGTACAAAGTGCTAACCCTCTTAGCGTAAGGAAGTTAACAGAGAATGGCAAGAAATTTTTTACAGGGATTTTATTGATGATTGTTTCTGTTCTTAGAATAGTTAAGGTTGAAAATGTGATTCGTAGGTAGAAGTAAAGAGTTACTAAAGTAAAAATAATTAGAATGAAACTGATTAGGTAAAAATTCATATTTACTAATCTATTGATTGTTAATCATTTAGGGATAAATCCTAAGAAAGGGGGAATTCCCCCTAGTGATAAAAAATTTACAATAAATAGAATTTTTAGGGGTTTACTTTGATTTAAAATTCTATTTAGTTGTTTAATAGAAAAAATTTTATTTTGCTGGAAAATTGTAACAATGTTGATTGAGATAATTGTATAAACAATAAAGTATACAATCCAAATTCTTTGAGAGTGTATTGCCGCGATTATCCATCCAATGTGATTAATTGATGAATATGCTATAATTTTTCGCAATCTAATTTGATTTAAGCCCAAAATTCCTCTAATTAGAGACGAAAAGATAATAATTCTAGAAAAGAAAGCTGTTATATTTATGTTATACATAATTATAATTATGGGGGCAATTTTTTGTCATGTAAGTAAAATTAGACAATTAACCCAATCTAACCCTTCTATAACTTCCGGAAATCAGGAGTGGAAGGGGGCGGCTCCTACTTTTGTCAAGAGAGCAGAATTTAAAATTATTATTAACAAATTTTCTGAGTCTTGGGGGGCAGACTCTTTGAGATTTATTATTACAATAATTCTAAATAAAACAATTCTTGAGGCTAGGGCCTGAGTAATAAAGTATTTTAAGGCTGATTCTGAGGGATATAGGTTTTTAGAATTTCTTATTAGGGGAATTATAGAGAGTAGATTAATCTCTAATCCTAATCATATTCTAAATCAAGAATATGAGGAAATTGTAATTAAGGTTCCTACCAATAAGGTACAGAAAAATAAAATTTTATAAAAGTTAAGAATTAAAAAGAAAAGGATTAGAACCTTTATAGACGGGGTATGAACCCGTTAGCTTGATTAGCTTATCTTTTTATATCTTAGTATAGGCGGTACACAAATTTTTGAAGTTTGTAGGATCAGTTAAATTCTGATAGATATAGTAAAGGTAGATGCCTACATGTTTAATTCTATCAAAATTACTCTTTTTGTCTCAGACACTTTACTTTTTTTTAACAAAAAAATTATTATAAACATATTTTCAAGAATTTAATAGAAATTTATCA